AGAAAAGTTATCTTTTTTTTAGCTAAAATTAGCTCAAAAAACTTGAAATTAAAATTGGATAAGTGGATTGTTTTTTGAATCAGTCATTCATTGAATGATAAATCACTACAAGTGATGGAGATACGCGATTTAAATAACGGAAAATCAAATATTTTAAAATTGTATCTAAAATAACGGGAAAAGTGGAAACAAGACCAGATATAATTTGATCATTTTGAGCAAATCCAAAATCTTTATAGACGAAACCAATCATTAGTTCCCAACCATGGGTTGAATGGAATCCTATACATAAATCAGTTAATAGAAGAATAGAAAAAGCTTTTATTGTGTCACTTAAATTATAGATAAATTCTCGAACCCAAGAGTTAATAAGAACAAGTTCTTGATTACCAAGAATAGAATAACCGCTTAGAATAAAGAAACAGATTATATTGGTAGAGAAGTGCAAAATCGTATTCATATGATCTTCGTTATGCGTTTTGATTAACTGGATTGTTTCTTTATAGATTTCAGTACGAGGATTTTGTAGATGTGTTTCCGGACATTCCTTTAGCATTTCATCTAACAAAAACAGTTCCTCAAATTCAATAAATTTTTTTAGAATATTCTTTTCTTGACTATCATTCAAGAAAATTTCGGATTGCCTAATATTCCACCAATTAATAAACCAAGATTTCAGACTTTTCTTAAATGTGAAAGAAATACACCAGGGCAAAAAGACTATAGATGTAAGATATAGAAGGGGAATAAATGTTTTCTTTTTTTTCATTTTTCCTCTTTAATGAACTCAATTTCATCTCATTCCTCAACTCTATATGATAATAATCTTTCTATCAAGAATAAGTCTATTACAAGTCATAGAGCTTATATATATAAATCTATATTATATTCTCTCATTTTTTTAGTTGCAATTTGAGAGTTAGTCCTTGCATTGTTTAATTTAAAAGAATACGTAAATCGAAAAAGAAATCGAAAGAATTCACTGTCAATTCAAATAAAAAAAATATTCCTTTTTATGAATACACGAAAGAGCACTTCGGGTTATGAATATAATAGTCGAATTTGGAAACCAAATAATGCTTTATCTATAAAAATGGAAATATTTTGAAAAAAAAGTTTCTTTTTTTTTTCAAAATATTTCAATCGGTAAATAAATAGGACAATTCTGAAACTTTTTGTACAATTTCTAGTGAATTCCAATTCTTGTCAGTACAAAAGAGGTACACCCAACAACCTAGATACTTCGCTAGCTTTATGTGCAATTTGTGGTGGAATCAAATCATCTTCAATGCGAGTCAAGGGAATAAACCCCTGTTCTATGGTTTCCATATAAACGATATCATAAGTAAGGGTACGATTTAAAATACCCCCTTTTTGAACTGTTGGTATTATTCTGATGGATTGAATCTCTTCCAGAGGTATTTCGAGAATAATACGACGATTTTTTCCGGGAAATCCCCAACGAAAAAAACATACTTTTTTCTCTTTTTTATCGAAGATATCATAACCACCACCTACATCCCACAAAATAATGCACCACAAATAAAGACTAATAAACAAACCTGCGATTCCATAGAAACACATCGTGGCCCCTTGCGGAATAAATGGAAAATAAAGAAAGTCCGGAATAAGTGGAAAATCGCTAATTTCCTCGGACAAAAAGAAAAAATTCATACCAAGATAACTGAAAACAGCGACCGATAACAATCCTAATGAGCCTAATAAAATGATAAAGGCCCAAAAGTAATTGCTTAGTTTTCGAGACCCCGTTATAAGATATACCAGTAGATGTTCTAATCGCAAAATGATAATCAATTTCTTTTATCCTATTTATAATTATAATCAATTTCTTTTATTCTATTTAAATAAAAATATTAAATTAAGGTTCCAAAGGAACTTTGCACTATTTTAATCTAAACTTTTGAGATGAATTCATCGAATTGCTTCCAGATCGAAAAAAATATATGAGATTTGTCCCTACTGACCGTATCTAAAAAATCTTGTTTTTTTGAACATGGAGAAATAAAGAAGCCATTGCAATTGCCGGAAATACTAGACCCACTAAAGGAACCAAAATGGAAGGAAAGTTTATCATAAAATGGGTACCTCTATTTACAATTTGTACCTTATATACATATATTATTATTATTTTTATATATACATATATTATTATTTTTTTTTTTTATTCTTATTTATTTTGTATTTGGATAGTATATAATCACTAGAATTCCTATATACTTAGTATAAGTATATAGGAATTCTAGTGATTATAGCTAAGTCAATGTATATAATTAAATATATATGTAGACTCTATATGTAGAACAAAATAAATTAATTGATTTAACCTTCTATTTCGAAAAGAGACAAACATATGTATGATAATAAACCCTTTGACTTTTCTTATTCTTAGTATTTTTGAATTCTTTTATCACTTTGATCCTGTATTTTTTCATTTTTTATTTTTAGTCAAAGGAAAGAAATTATGGAATTGAAATAACTCACTCAGAACTTCCTTTAAAAAATTACGCGGTACGATTGAATCAAATAAGCCTTTGTGAAATAAATATTCAGCCGCTTGCGAACCTTCGGGTACTGCCTTATTCAATGTTTGTTCAATTACTCTTTTACCCGCAAATGCAATATAAGCATTTGGTTCAGCAATAATGATATCTCCCAACATGCCAAAACTAGCTGTTACCCCACCTGTAGTAGGAGATGTAAGGATTGATACATAAAATAACTTTTTATTTGTTTGATAATCGTATAAAGCGGAAGAGATTTTAGCCATTTGCATCAAGCTCAAACTTCCTTCTTGCATACGTGCTCCTCCAGACGCACATACCAGAATAAGAGGTAAAAGTTGATTGGTAGCATATTCTACCAAACGGGTGATTTTCTCACCTACTACGGATCCCATACTACCCCCCATAAACTGAAAATCCATAATTCCAATTGCTACAGGAATACCATTTAGTTGACCCGTACCTGTTTGAACAGCCTCAGTTAATCCTGTTTTTCTTTGATAAGAATCAATACGATCTTTATAAGGTTCTTCTTCTGAATGAAATTCAATGGGATCCAGAGAAATCATGTCTTCATCCATAGGATTCCAAGTACCCGGATCAATCAAAAGTTCGATTCTATCGGAACTGCTCATTTTCAAATGATGTCCACAGTGTTCACAAATATTCATTTTGGATTTTAAAAATTTTTTATAATTTAACCCATAACAATTTTCACATTCAAGCCATAAATGCTTATATTTTTCAGTTTCATCGGAATTATTAGAACTTTCTCCAAAAGTAGAATTATGATCATTTGTATCATTCGTGCTAGTTATTATACTAGAACTAGAATTCTCGCTTTCACTAGAATTTCTGCCCTTACCAAAAATGTAACTATAAAAAGAACTGTCATTGTATTTGTCACTATCACCTAAAATGAAACTCTCAATACAGATTTGATAATAAAGATAACTATCAATGCAACTATTAATGTTATTATTCAAATTATATTTAGTATCATCCATGTAATGATTGTCATCACTCTTAGAAACATTATTCATATAGCTAGAAAAAAAACTCTCCTGTTCACTTAAGAAAGGCTGATCATTATCAATCTCCAAAGTTTGATTTTCAATATCTAAATATATGGAACAACTATTCCTATTATTATCTCTAACTAAAAAAGTTTTATCAGATATTAAATTCTGGATGTTTCTGACACCTACGAAATAATCAAAATAACTGTAACTAGAATTTTCATTCCAACTATGAATTTTGTTATTCATATCGGTTAAAATTTTTGGGTCTTCTTCACTTACACCGGTACTTTCAATAGGACCGAGACTATTCATTGATTTATTTAATTCACACCTGTATGCTAACTTCCTATTAAACAACATAGAATTGAACCACCATTTTTCCATAGAGTTTTTTTACATAAAAATATAATAGATGAATAGTCATTGGATGAAAAATAAAAGAAATATTCCATTTTTAATATTCTATCTTATGTATTTATTATCCAAAAAGTATATAAATCCGATAACTAGGATTAGTAACTGATAATAATAATAAAGAGCGAGTAGATATTAAGAATAAATGATAATCAAAAAAATAATGAAAAAATATCACTTCAGGGATAATGTATTTATAACTCGAATTACTTCATTTAGTTATTATTCATTTGCTTTTTCCTATATTCTATATTCTATCTTTTATCTTTATACATTTTTTCATTTTGTTTTGAAAATAGATGAAAATTTCATTTATTTTTTTTGGCTATAAAAAAGAACATTCTATATAAACAAAAAGAAATAAAAAATTAGGTATGAAGATAACAAGAGAGCAGGGGGGATAAAATAAAAAAGGGGGTGCAGATGACTTCTATATAGAAGTCATCTGCACCCCCTTTTTTTTTTATTAATTGAATTTCGTTTGTTGATTCGAGCTAAGTTCCATAAAAACACCTGCCTTTTTTGAAATATCCTGAACAGTTCCTGTAGGTTGAGCACCTTGTTCAAGGAAATGTAGAATAACAGGAATATTTAAATAGGTTTGATTCTTTATTGGGTCATAAAAACCTACTTTCCTAAGATCTCTTCCCTCTCTTCGGGATCGAACATCGATTGCAACGATTCGATAAACGGCTCATTGGGATAGATATAGATGAATAATGCACCCCCCCTAGAAACGTATAAGAAGTTTTATCCTCGTACGGCTCGGGAAAATTTAAAATTATATGTATAAAAATGAAATGTCAAATGAATCAATAAAATTATCAAATCAATGAAACTATGACTTAAGTGTTTTTTTTCATATTTTCTTTCTGAAAAAAACTCCTCATATTTTTAACCCCATAACTCAAATTGGATAATTCTTAAATAACTAAAAAGAAAATAAACCCCTTAGCTATTTCATTTATTGAGTGGTCTCTACCCCCTTTTCTTGACCGTCTTTATAATCTATTTTTTTGAATTCTAATAGAATTAATGAGACAATTTGAAAATGGAATTTACTTGTTCCATGATCTTTTCGATTTTCTTTGAATCATTGGGTTTAGACATTACTTCGGAAATCTTAAATCTTTTCAAAAAATGGCAGCAACATACCATTTTTATCTTTCTCTGAAAGAATGATACAAACAAATAGAGGGTTAATTCCCGCGGATACACTTTTTATCAAAATAGTTTTACTAATTCCAACAATTTTTTTTAACCTTGCTCCAATTGGATCCTTTCGATTTTTCTATTAAAAATATACTTACGAAGTTGTTCTAACTTATTAATTTTCACTAACCTTAGATACTTGCCCCTGAGAAATGAATAAACTCGAGCTCCATCATGTACTATTTACATCATCAACCCCTTTCTTGTTCCCAAAATAAGAAGTTCTAGTGAAACAGAACAAATGATGTCGAGCCAAGAGCATATTGATTTCTATATACTAGGAAAATGGCGGATGTAAGAATCCACAGCTAATCTAATCATGTCTTTCAAGTCGCACGTTGCTTTTTACCACATCGTTTTAAACGAAGTTTTACCATAACATTCCTTTAGCTTGGATCCAGTATGTAATTGATTCCATTATGGAATCGTGAATAGTCATTGATTCAATCGATATATAATATATAATAATTTATCCCTTTTACGTCTGGTTTTTATTCTATATAATAAAAAAAAAATAAAAGACGTAAAAAAATTTAAATTAACTCGATATTGTATTAAAAATTTGTAAAGTAGAAAAAATGGGAATTTATTCAAAAAAATATTAGAAAATAAATATGAAAAGATTATTATTATATATAATTCGTTAATCCACAATGATTCCATTAAAAAGAAAAAATCGACTTGCTTTCGAAGATGTAGATTTAAAAGCAAGTCGATTTAGATTAGAGACGATTTTGATATAAAATTTGTATTCAAATATGATATACATTGATATACATCAGGAATGCATATACTCTGGGACGGAAGGATTCGAACCTCCGAATAGCGGGACCAAAACCCGTTGCCTTACCACTTGGCCACGCCCCATTTTCGATTTGACACTAATAAACACTATTATTGATATTGATTGTTCGTCAATTCCACCAGTTCCTAAATTTCTATAGAAAAAATTGTTGCTAGGTTTTTTATATGCGTATGTATATATACATAGCATAAAACTAAATTTATTGATCATTACATAGAATTCAATTAAGATATTGTATAGAAGTATGATTTATTCTATTTCAGAATAAAAGATTTTGAACTAGATAAGTTCAAATCAAAGAAGGATTTTGGCAGGTTTTATCTTATTTGATTCATTTTTTTAGTTTTATTCATATAATATTAATTTATTTGATTTATTATTGTATTTTTTTATTTTTTAATATATATAATAAAAAATACAATAATAAATCAAATTCTAATTCAAAAAAGCAAAAATAATTTTTATTTTCTTAAAGAACAAAATGTTTATTATGCTTAATATCTTTAGTTTTGTCTGTATTTGTATTCACTCCGTCCTTTATTCAAGTAGTTTTTTCTCGGCGAAATTGCCCGAAGCCTACGCTTTCTTGAATCCAATTGTAGATATTATGCCAATAATACCTTTACTCTTTTTTCTCTTAGCTTTTGTTTGGCAAGCTGCTGTAAGTTTTCGATGAGATCTTTAATTTGAGTAATGTCTTAAAAAAATTCAGAATTTTTTAGAAAACGAAAATGCGAACATTTTAATAATTTAAAAGATCAGATAAGTTTTACAGTGTGAATTCTCGATTCCAATATTGAAATTTTTTAGTATATACTAAAAAAAAATACGGATCATATCCTCATCTATGTTTTTCAATTGAAAAATCCGAATTCTATTATTAGATTTGAGCCCATCACCAACATAATACCTATATTGCAGATATGAAAGAGGATTTTTTGTAATAGTAATTATTGTAATAGTAATAAAAAGCTCGATTCTTATTACAAACCAAGTCCATTTCCAAAACTCATATATACCTAAAAATCAATTCATTTTTTAGAAACTTAGTATTAAAAGGAACAAAATCTTTAATATAAGAGAATCTATTCTCTTTCTTTGTCGTTTTTTTAATTATCTTGGAGATTTTATAATGCTTACTCTAAAACTATTTGTTTACACGGTAGTGATATTCTTCGTTTCTCTTTTCATATTCGGATTCCTATCTAACGATCCAGGACGTAATCCAGGACGTGAAGAATAAAAAAATGTATTTTGTGGTTTTCTTGCTTGTATTGGATTTTAAAATATTTTGAGTATTTTATCTATTTTATATCTTTAACTATATAAATATAAATGAAAATATAAATAAAAAATCAAACAACCAAAGAGTTCAAAAGAAAAAAAAATACCAAATCAGCAACGATCAGCAACGGAAACGGAAAGAGAGGGATTCGAACCCTCGGTACAAAAATTTGTACAACGGATTAGCAATCCGACGCTTTAGTCCACTCAGCCATCTCTCCCCAATAAAAAATAGAATTAC